CGATTGATCCAGGTACTTGGGATCCTATGAATGAAGACATGGTCTCTCTGGATCCCATTCAATTTCATTCGGAGGAGGAACCTTATAAGGATCGTATTGATTCTTATCAAAAAAATACAGGATTAACTGAGGCTGTTCAAACAGGCACAGGTCAATTAAATGGCATTCCCGTAGCAATTGGGGTTATGGATTTTCAGTTTATGGGGGGTAGTATGGGATCCGTAGTAGGTGAAAAAATCACACGTTTGGCTGAGTATGCTACCAATAAACTTTTACCTCTTATTCTAGTGTGTGCTTCCGGAGGAGCACGTATGCAAGAAGGAAGTTTGAGCTTGATGCAAATGGCTAAAATATCTTCCGCTTTATACGATTATCAATCAAATAAAAAGTTATTTTATGTCGCAGTCCTTACATCCCCTACCACAGGCGGGGTGACGGCTAGTTTTGGTATGTTGGGAGATATCATTATTGCTGAACCCAACGCTTACATTGCATTTGCGGGTAAAAGAGTAATTGAACAAACATTGAATAAGACAGTACCCGAGGATTCACAAGTGGCTGAATATTTATTCCATAAGGGCTTATTCGATCCAATCGTACCACGTAATCCTTTAAAGGGCGTTCTGAGTGAATTATTTCGGCTACATGCCTTCTTTCCTTTGAATCAAACTTAGATTAAGTAGAGCTGTAGAGTAGAGTCTTCATTTTTAATTAATTTAATAATTAATAAAACGGAATAAATTTTTTAAAATTAAAATTATTAAATTATAAGACAAGAGCACAAAATAACTAATAATATGAATAATAAAAGGGTGTATTATCATACATATATTTCGTGTAGAAACGTGTAGAAGGGTGAATAAGTCCGTTTATTTACACATTTTTTTTTTATTCATTTTTTTTTATAGGTATTTAGTAAAAAAAAATTATTAAAACATATACTTATATACTCCTTATTTAGGTATATACTCACTTAAGTATACTTAGTATAATATATAATATAAGTATAATATAATTATTATATATAAAATATCTTTATAACAATATAAGGTTAAAAAAAAATATTAATAGAAAACAATAAATAAAAATAACAGGTACAAATATTAAATCGAGGTACCCATTCAATGATAGCTTTCAACAACTTTCCCTCCATTTTTGTGCCTTTAGTAGGCTTAGTATTTCCGGCAATTGCAATGGTTTCTTTATCTCTTCATGTTCAAAAAAACAAGATTTTTTAGATACTATAGGGACAACTCTTATCCATTTTTTTTTTTTTTTTCAAAACTGACTTTGATCATAACACCCATATCTATTTAGTAGAATATGGTATAACATGTGGCTTCTTTCGAGCCTAAGCTCTTATGTATGTGTAAACATGATATATGGGTAAATGAATTCTAACAATTTTCAAATGGATCGGTATCGGGGAGAATTTCGGAAATGGAAAGTCAATATATCTATATGTGGATATCTATAGGAAATCATATGAAAGAGATGTTATTATTTTAGTTTGGATCTAAGCAATTCGATGAATTTTTCTAAAAGGTTCACATCATAGTAGTGCTGGTTGATGAGAGTTACTTCGGAAACAAAAAAAAGTAAAATAAAATTTATTTTTGTTATTCTTCCAATTCCAATAAAATGCAACTAGGTCTAGTGAGAGTATGAGTTGGCGATCAGAACGTATATGGATAGAACTTATAGCGGGATCTCGAAAAATAAGTAATTTCGGTTGGGCCCTTATTCTTTTTTTAGGTTCATTAGGGTTTGTATTGGTTGGAACCTCCAGTTATTTTGGTAGGAATTTTATATCTTTATTTCCTTCTCAGCAAATAAATTTTTTTCCGCAGGGGATCGTGATGTCTTTCTATGGGATCGCGGGTCTTTTTATTAGCTCCTACTTGTGGTGCACAATTTCGTGGAATGTAGGTAGTGGTTATGATCGATTCGATATAAAAGAGGGCATAGTGTGTATTTTTCGTTGGGGATTTCCTGGAAAAAACCGTCGCATATTTCTGCGATTCCTTATGAAAGATATTCAGTCCATCAGAATAGAAAATAAAGAGGGTCTTTTTGCTCGTCGGATCCTTTATATGGAAATCAGAGGCCAGGGGGCCATTCCCTTGACGCGTACTGATGAGAATTTGACTCCACGAGAAATTGAGCAAAAAGCTGCTGAATTGGCCTATTTCTTGCGCGTACCAATTGAAGTATTTTGAAAAAAGGAACTGAAAAACGAATACTTTGCAAGAGGGAAAAAACTCAAGAACCCTCTTTTTTTTCTATACCATAACTTAACGGAAGTTTGTTCTGAACGCCTATTCGAGCCAAAGTAAACGTATACGAAGCAACCCTAAAACGAAACTTTTTGTGTCCATAATTTTTTTTTTATATTTGCTATTTTATTTAATAGAACGGGAGTTCTTTCGTCTCGAAATCCAACTAATATTATGGGCTCTTTCTTATTCTATTTCTGTATTCTTTCTAGATTCAAGGACTAACCTAACCGCTATACTGCATCACAAATAAAAACCTCGCAATAGATTAATAGATTAATGGGCTCGATGACTTGGGATATAACTTATGCTTGATAGAAATATTAGTATCATATAGAGTCGACGCATGGGATGAGTTCATTAAAACTTCAAAAATTCACAGACGAAAAATGGCAAAAAAGAAAGTATTCATTTCCCTTCTATATCTTGCATTTATAGTATTTTTGCCTTGGTGGATCTCTCTCTCATTTAAAAAAAGTCTGGAATCTTGGATTACTAATTGGTGGAATATTAGGCAATCCGAAATTTTTTTGAATGATATTCAAGAAAAGAGTATTCTAAAAAAATTCATAGACTTAGAGGAACTCCTTCGTTTGGAGGAAATGATAAAGGAATACCCAGAAACGCATTTACAAAAGCTTCGCGTCGAAATCTACAAAGAAACGACCCAATTGATCAAGATGCACAATGAGGATCGTATCCATACAATTTTACACTTCTCGACAAATATAATCTGTTTCGTTATTCTAAGTGGTTATTCTATTCTAGGTAATGAAGAACTTGTTATTCTTAACTCTTGGGTTCAAGAATTCCTATATAACTTAAGCGACACAATAAAAGCTTTTTCTATTCTTTTATTAACTGATTTATGTATAGGATTCCATTCGCCCCACGGTTGGGAATTAATGATTGGCTCTGTCTACAAAGATTTTGGATTTGCTCATAATGATCAAATTATATCCGGTCTTGTTTCTACTTTTCCAGTCATTTTAGATACAATTTTTAAATATTGGATCTTTCGTTATTTAAATCGTGTATCTCCTTCACTTGTAGTGATTTATCATTCAATGAATGACTGAAAAATGATTGAACGACCCAATTATAATATTTGTTACTTTGTCCATAAGCAAAACACTCAAAATTGTACTTATTCTTTCTACCCAGCCAAGGGATCTCTCCAATATTTCAGAAAAATTATTTCAGTAAATAGCAAAATTATAGATAGGGAACTCTACTAGCGACCTACCTAATTTTATTGTAGAAAATTTCGGGATCAATGATTGGACCATGCAAACTAAAAAAACCTTTTCGTCGATAAAGAAAGAGATTACTCGATCCATTTCCCTATCGCTCATGATATATATAATAACTCAGGCACCCATTTCAAATGCCTATCCCATTTTTGCACAGCAGGGTTATGAAAATCCACGAGAAGCAACGGGCCGTATTGTATGTGCCAATTGCCATTTAGCTAATAAACCCGTGGATATCGAGGTTCCACAAGCGGTACTTCCGGATACTGTATTTGAAGCAGTTGTTCGAATTCCCTATGATCTGCAAGTGAAACAAGTTCTTGCTAATGGTAAAAAAGGCGCTTTGAATGTGGGGGCTGTTCTTATTTTACCCGAGGGGTTTGAACTAGCCCCGCCCGATCGTATTTCGCCCGAGATTAAAGAAAAGATAGGAAATCTGTCTTTTCAAAGTTACCGGCCTACTAAAAAAAATATTCTTGTGATAGGTCCTGTTCCTGGTCAGAAATATAGTGAAATCACCTTTCCTATTCTTTCCCCGGACCCCGCTACTAAGAAAGATGTTCACTTCTTAAAATATCCCATATACGTAGGTGGGAACAGAGGAAGGGGTCAGATTTATCCCGACGGGAGCAAGAGTAACAATAATGTTTATAATGCTACAGCAGCAGGTATAGTAAGCAAAATCATACGAAAAGAAAAAGGGGGATACGAAATAACCATAGTGGAGGCATCGGGTGGGCGTCAAGTGGTTGATATTATCCCTCCAGGGCCGGAACTTCTTGTTTCTGAGGGCGAATCCATCAAACTTGATCAACCATTAACGAGTAATCCTAATGTGGGCGGATTTGGTCAGGGGGATGCAGAAGTAGTACTTCAAGATCCATTACGTGTCCAAGGCCTTTTGCTCTTCTTGGCATCTGTTATTTTTGCACAAATCTTTTTGGTTCTTAAAAAGAAACAGTTTGAGAAAGTTCAATTGTCCGAAATGAATTTCTAGATCCGCGAATTTTTCAACATCAAACTCTAAAAAGAAATAAATTGTTGTTGGCAATTATATTATGTAATTGTGTATGATCAAAAAAATTTTGTTTGTTTCTTTTTTCGGATTTCGGGAATTACTTATACTGGTCATGATGTGTATATTGTGAAGAAGACTATTTGATTTTACTTATCTCTTCTTTGTTTTTTCAATCCAAATCGAAGTGATATAGAATGAATCCGTAGTTTTATATTTGAATAGAATAAAAACAAAAGATAAATAAGCGGATAATATAAACCAAAGTATAAATGAAAGGAACAAAGGGTTTAGGGGGGGGGGGGTTGTGCGTCTCCTAGTCTTTGACACAAGAAAAGGGATTTTCCACAACCCTTTCTTGTGTCGAATTAATAATGATTCTTGATCCTATTCGTCAAAAATTCCTATTCGTAGGTTCCATTTTTTTTCGGTTTATCATAACCTTTTTTCGATTTA